CGAATCGAAATTCAAAAAAGAATCGATCTGATTCAAGTCATAATTTATATGGGATTCCCAAAGTTATTAATAGAGGGTAAATCACGAAGAATCGAAGACTTACAGATGAATGTACAAAAAGAATTAAATTATGTGAATCGAAAACTCAACATTGCTATTACAAGAATAGCAAAGCCTTATGGACACCCTAATATTCTTGCAGAATTTATAGCGGGACAATTAAAAAATCGAGTTTCCTTTCGCAAGGCAATGAAAAAAGCTATTGAATTAACTGAACAGGCAGATACAAAAGGAATTCAAGTACAAATTGCAGGACGTATCGACGGAAAAGAAATTGCCCGTGTCGAATGGATCAGAGAAGGGAGGGTTCCCCTACAAACCATTCGAGCTAAAATTGATTATTGTTCCTATACAGTTCGAACTATATATGGGGTATTGGGTATCAAAATTTGGATATTTATAGATGAATAATAATAATAATCAGAAACCTTTACTCTACTCACCCTTAGGTTCTATCCAGGGATAGAACACAAAACGACAACCTCTTTCATTTTATTTTTTTTCTTCAATCAAAAAAATGAGCAATTCCATAGGGTTGAATAAAAATTTAATTGACCATTTTATTTTTATATAAATTGCTATGCTTAGTGTGTGACTCGTCGGTTTTTTTATTCTAAAAATAGACCGGCCCATAGTATAAACTAATAACTAGAAAAGTAATAACCAACTCATTGCTTCGCATTATCCGGATCCAAAAAACCAGTCAAGATATGCTGGTCATATCATTGTAGCAACTGAAATGCGTTTTGTTTTTGCATAAAAAACCAATCTAATTATGAGTTGTGAAGCGAAATAAAAAAAGGGGGGGTGTGGATAACTGGAAAGGTGAGAGAAAGAGAGAAAAAATGTTAATGATAGATAATTCCAATATAAAATATAATATGTTATGTAAGGTATGTAAGGTCGATAAGTAATCTTATAAAAGACAATGTAATAAAGCATCAATACTCTCATCCAGATGAATCTGTTCATAGAGCAAAAAATAAAGAGCCTCGAGTCAATAAAGACTGAGAAGATTGACTCAAGCAAATTTAATGAGAGACTCCATTGTCGAATTTCAGACCTAAGCATTACTCGAGAAGCGATGGGAACGATGGAACCTGTGAATAAAGAAGATTCTATTGAAAACGAATCGTAATGATTCATCGGATGGGATGGCGGAACGAACCGGAGAACAATTTCATTTATTCTGAGCGATCATGGGCTAACCCTACAACTGAACGGGATCGTAAATAAAGAGTCAATATTCGCCCGCGAAAGCTTTATTTTATTTGATTGCGACATTTTTTTTTTGTGATAAAATCAAATATGATAAAAAAAGATTCGTTATAATAATAATATAATAACGTTATAAAAAAGGACATTATCTATAAATTTATGTTTATTTATATATCCAAACAAAATCAATAAATTTTGAATATATTAGATGCAATATCAAATATAATTAAATATTGTTCAATCCTTTTATTCGCGAGGAGCTGGATGAGAAGAAACTCTCATGTCCAGTTCTGCAGTAGAGATGGAATTGCGAAACAACCATCAACTATAACCCCAAAAGAACCAGATTCCGTAAACAACATAGAGGAAGAATGAAGGGAATATCTGCTCGGGGTAATAATATTTGTTTCGGTAGATATGCTCTTCAGGCACTTGAACCTGCTTGGATCACATCTAAACAAATAGAAGCGGGGCGGCGAGCAATGACACGAAATGCACGCCGTGGGGGAAAAATATGGGTACGTATATTTCCAGACAAACCCGTTACAGTAAGACCGGCGGAAACACGTATGGGGTCGGGTAAAGGATCTCCCGAATATTGGGTAGCTGTCATTAAACCAGGTAGAATACTTTATGAAATGGGTGGAGTAGCAGAAAATATAGCCAGAAAGGCTATTGCAATAGCAGCATCCAAAATGCCTATACGAACTCAATTCATTATTTCATGATAGAAATATATAACCATAGGAAAGAGATCTTGGAATCAAAAAGCAATTGCGGGTTTCCCCCCCTTTTTGTTTTGAAAAAATAATATTTCTTTTTTTCTTCGCCCCTTTATTGTTTTGCATTGAAAGAACAGATTATAAAATGATATGATTCAACCCCAGACTTATTTAAATGTAGCGGACAACAGCGGGGCTCGAGAATTGATGTGTATTAGAATCATAGGAGCTAGTAATCGACGATACGCTCATATTGGTGATGTTATTGTTGCTGTGATCAAAGAAGCAGTACCAAATATGCCTCTAAAAAGATCAGAAGTGATCAGAGCTGTAATTGTACGTACTTGTAAAGAACTCAAACGTGACAATGGTATGATAATCCGATATGATGACAATGCTGCAGTTGTCATTGATCAAGAAGGAAATCCAAAAGGAACTCGAGTTTTTGGTGCGATCGCCCGGGAATTGAGACAGTTAAATTTTACTAAAATAGTTTCATTAGCCCCTGAAGTATTATAAGATAAGACCATGATATAGAGTTATAGTAAATAGAGTATTTTAATGAAATCGATTAATTAATAGATTGTGTCTCACGTATATACCTTTACTAATTCATAACAAAAAACGATCATGTTTATTATATCCAAATTTTGAGGCACCAATAATTTTAGTTCATTATGGGTAGAGACACTATTGCTGACATAATAACCTCCATACGAAATGCTGACATGCATAGAAAAGGGACGGTTCGAATCACATCTACTAACATCACAGAAAACGTTGTTAAAATACTTTTACGAGAAGGCTTTATAGAAAACGTCAGAAAACATCGGGAAAACGACAAGGATTTTTTGGTTTTAACCCTACGACATAGAAGGAATAGGAAAGGGCCATATAAAACGACTTTAAATTTAAAACGGATCAGTCGACCTGGTCTACGAATCTATTCTAATTATCAAAGAATTCCTAAGATTTTGGGCGGAATGGGGATTGTAATTCTTTCTACTTCTCGGGGTATAATGACAGACCGAGAGGCTCGACTAGAAGGAATCGGCGGAGAAATTTTGTGTTATATATGGTAATCCTTCAAATATCCAAATTAGATACAAAAATTCCTATTTTGTGAAAAAAAAAGAGACAGAACAGGTTATCTAATATCACTCCTCCTCCATTAGTTGATACTTTAAGGGGGTTTTACCTGGAATGAAAGAACAAAAATGGGTTCATGAAGGTTTAATTACTGAATCACTTCCCAATGGTATGTTCCGGGTTCGGTTAGATAATGAAGATCTGATTCTAGGTTATGTTTCAGGAAAGATCCGCCGTAGTTTTATACGGATACTACCAGGAGATAGAGTCAAAATTGAAGTAAGTCGTTATGATTCAACCCGAGGGCGTATAATTTATAGACTCCGCAACAAGGATTCGAACGATTAGGTGGTTTTTTAAACTTCAACATTACTTTTATGGGGATACAATTAAAAATGAAAAATTTCAAGAAACTTATTTTCTTCAAAGAAGTGGATTCGGAATTAAGATAAGGAATTATAAATATGAAAATAAGGGCCTCCGTTCGTAAAATTTGTGAAAAATGTCGATTGATCCGTAGGCGGGGACGAATTATAGTAATCTGTTCCAACCCAAGACATAAACAAAGACAAGGATAATCTTTCTAAAAGAGACCCGATGGACAAATAAAAAGAAAGGATCTGTTTTAACATGAAATGGATATATCCATATATCTCTGACTCATAAATATGAGATGATCAAATATGGCAAAACCTATACCAAGAATTGGTTCACGTAGGACTGGACGTATTGGTTCACGTAAGAGTGCACGTAGACTCCCAAAGGGAGTTATTCATGTTCAAGCAAGTTTCAACAATACCATTGTGACTGTTACAGATGTACGGGGTCGGGTGGTTTCTTGGTCCTCCGCCGGTACTTGTGGATTCAGGGGTACAAGAAGAGGGACACCATTTGCTGCTCAAACAGCAGCAGGAAACGCTATTCGTACAGTAGTCGATCAAGGTATGCAACGAGCAGAAGTAATGATAAAAGGTCCTGGTCTCGGAAGAGATGCAGCATTACGGGCTATTCGCAGAAGTGGTATACTATTAAGTTTCGTACGGGACGTAACCCCTATGCCACATAATGGATGTAGACCTCCTAAAAAAAGACGTGTGTAAAAATAAACATTGAAGAGATTTCAAGAGAAATAAATGATTCAATGATCTGATCAAATAATATTACTATGGTTCGAGAGAAAGTAACAGTATCTACTCGGACACTAGAGTGGAGGTGTGTTGAATCAAGAGCAGATAGTAAGCGTCTTTATTATGGACGCTTTATTTTGTCTCCACTTATGAAAGGTCAAGCCGATATGATAGGCATTGCGATGCGAAGAGCTTTGCTTGGAGAAATAGAAGGAACATGTATCACACGTGCAAAATCTGAGAAAATACCACATGAATATTCTACCATAGTAGGTATTCGAGAATCCGTACATGAAATTTTAATGAATTTGAAGGAAGTTGTATTGAGAAGTCATCTGTATGGAACTCGCAATGCATCTATTTGTGTCAGTGGTCCTGGATATATAACTGCTCAAGACATCATCTCACCACCTTCCGTGGAAATTATTGATCATACACAACATATAGCTAGTCTGACTGAACCAATTGACTTGTGTATTGAATTACAAATCCAAAGGAATCGCGGATATGGTATAAAAACACCAAATAACTTTAAAGACGGAAGTTATCCTATAGATGCTGTATTCATGCCTGTTCGAAATGCGAATCATAGTATTCATTCGTATGGGAATGGGAATGAAAAACAAGAGATACTTTTTCTGGAAATATGGACAAATGGAAGTTTAACTCCTAATGAAGCACTTCATGAAGCCTCTCGGAATTTGATTAATTTATTTATTCCCTTTCTACATGGGGAAGAAGAAAACTTAAAGTTAGAGGACAATCAACACACGGTTACTTTACC